TCTTTCTGGTTAAAGAATCTCTTTCTAGTTGCTCTGGAACAATTAGGAGATTCTCTAGAAGAAATACGGAGTTTTGCTTTTGGTGGCAACATGCTATGGGGTGGTGGTCCCGCTTATGGGGTCAAATCAATACGTTCTAAGAAGAAATATTGGAATTTCATCGATTTCATAAGTATTATACCAAATCCCATCAATCGAATCGCTTTTTCGAGAAATACGAGACATGTAAGTCATACAAGTAAAGCAATCTATTCCTCGATAAGAAAAATAAAAAACGTGAATGGTGATTGGATTGATGATAAAATAGAATCCTGGGTCTCGAACAGTGATTCGATTGATGATAAAGAAAGAGAATTCTTGGTTCAGTTTTCTACCTTAACGACAGAAAAAAGGATTGATCAAATTCTATTGAGTCTGACTCATAGTGATCATTTATCAAAGAATAACTCCGGTTATCAAATGATTGAACAACCGGGAGCAATTTACTTACGATACTTAGTTGACATTCATAAAAAGTATCTAATGATTTATAAGTTCAATACATCCTGTTTAGCAGAAAGACGGATATTCCTTGCTAATTATCAGACAATTACTTATTCACAAACCCTGTGGGGGGCTAATAGTTTTCATTTCCCATCTCATGGAAAACCATTTTCGCTCCGCTTAGCCTTACCTCCCCCTAGTAGGGGTATTTTAGTGATAGGTTCTATAGGAACTGGACGATCCTATTTGGTCAAATACCTAGCGACAAACTCCTATGTTCCTTTCATTACAGTATTTCTGAACAAGTTCCTGGATAACAAGCCTAAGGGTTTTCTTATTGATGATAGTGACGATAGTGACGATATTGATCATAGTGACGATATTGACCGTGACCTTGATATGGAGCTGGAGCTTCTAACTATGATGAATACGCTAACTATGGGTATGATGCCAGAAATAGACCGATTTTATATCACCTTTCAATTCGAATTAGCAAAAGCAATGTCTCCTTGCATAATATGGATTCCAAACATTCATGATCTGGATGTGAATGAGTCAAATTACTTATCCCTTGGTCTTTTAGTGAACTATCTCTCCAGGGATTGTGAAAGATGTTCCACTAGAAATATTCTTGTTATTGCTTCGACTCATATTCCCCAAAAAGTAGATCCAGCTCTAATAGCTCCGAATAAATTAAATACATGCATTAAGATACGAAGGCTTCTTATTCCACAACAACGAAAACACTTTTTCACTCTTTCATATACTAGGGGATTTCACTTGGAAAAGAAAATGTCCCATACTAATGGATTCGGGTCCACAACGATGGGTTCAAATGTACGAGATCTTGTAGCACTTACCAATGAGGCCCTATCGATTAGTATTATACAAAAAAAATCCATCATAGACACTAATCTAATTAGATCTGTTCTTCATAGACAAACTTGGGATTTCCGATCTCAGGTAAGATCGGTTCAGGATCATGGGATCCTTTTCTATCAGATAGGAAGGGCTGTTTCACAAAATGTACTTCTAAGTAATTGCTCCATAGATCCTATATCTATCTATATGAAGAAGAAATCATGTAACGGGGGGGATTCTTATTTGTACAAATGGTACTTCGAACTTGGAACGAGTATGAAGAAATTAACGATACTTCTTTATCTTTTGAGTTGTTCTGCCGGATCGGTCGCTCAAGACCTTTGGTCTCTACCCGGACCTGATGAAAAAAATGGGATCACGTCTTATGGACTCGTTGAGAATAATTCTGATCTAGTTCATGGCCTATTAGAAGTAGAAGGCGCTCTGGTGGGATCCTCACGGACAGAAAAAGATTGCAGTCAGTTTGATAATGATCGAGTGACATTGCTTCTTCGGTCCGAACCAAGGAATCCCTTAAATATGATTCAAAATGGATCTTATTCTATCGTTGATCAGAGATTTCTCTATGAAAAATCTGAATCGGAGTTTGAAGAAGGGGGGGGAGTCCTGGACCCGCAACAGATAGATGAGGATTTTTTCAATCACATCGTTTGGGCTCCTAGAATATGGCGCCCTTGGGGCTTTCTATTTGATTGTATCGAAAGGCCCAATGAATTGGCATTTCCCTATTGGGCCGAGTCATTTCGGGACAAGCGGATCATTTATGATGAAGAGGATGAGCTTCAAGAGAATGATTCAGAGTTCTTGCAGGGTGGAACCATGCAGTACCAGACACGACATAGATCTTCCAAAGAACAAGGCTTTTTTCGAATAAGCCAATTCATTTGGGACCCCGCGGATCCACTCTTTTTCCTATTCAAAGATCAGCCTTTTGTCTCTGTGTTTTCACATCGACAATTCTTTACAGATGAAGAGATGTCAAGGGGACTTCTTACTTCCCAAACTGATCTTCCTACATCTATATATAAACACTGGTTTATCAAGAATACGCAAGAAAAGCATTTTGAATTGTTGATTCATTGCCAGAGATGGCTTAGAATCAATAGTTCATTATCTAATGGATTTTTCCGTTCTA